AGCACCAGGAGGACTGTTAGCTAGTGTCTATCATCTTACGAGAATAGAGTATAGTCTAGATCAACCAGAAGAGGTATGCATAAAAGTATTTGCCCCAAGGAAAAATCCCAGAATTCCTTCTATTTTCTGGGTTTGGAAAAGTGCGGATTTTCAAGAAAGGGAATCTTATGATATGTTAGGAATCTCTTATGATAATCATCCGCGTCTGAAACGTATTTTAATGCCCGAAAGTTGGATAGGATGGCCTTTGCGTAAAGATTATATCGCCCCCAATTTTTATGAAATACAAGATGCTCACTAAATGATAAAAATAAGAAAGTAATCCGCCCTTCGACAACCCCAGATTTTCAAGGAATATATGTACATTTTTTTTATAGATTAGACAGAATAATTGAGGTTTCATTCATATCTTATATCTTTTCATTCATATCTTATATCTTATTATGGATGAGATAAATAATAAGATTTGGAAATAAAGAAGAGAATAATATAGGGATTCATTGAGATTCTAAAATTTGAACGATACTTATTTCGGATGAGCCAAGCCAATAGGATGAACTGAAAAAGTTCTGCATCATTAACTATGTAAGATGCACATCAACATCAATCATATATCCGGCTACGAAAAAGAAAAGTCAAAGAAATGAAGAAAATAGAAATACCAAAGAAAATACAAAGAAATGGACCGGATTTATTTGTAATGTATCTGAGATGAATTTTGACTATTCCCACCTCTGAACTCCCCTAGATTAAACTTTTTGGTCTTTCAACCAACTAATTTAACCATTTGAATATTGTTGAAATAGTAACATTCTTTTTGGAGAGTAGAAAAAAGAGAAACAAAATCGAATAATTCATTTACATACTGTATATACCTAGAATATACATGTATTCATTCTTCATCTAGAAAGAGCATATCTCCGGACACCTAGATAAATTATGTAGGATCATCAAGACCACTAATAAATATATATCTATTCCCATATTCATTAAAATGAATATGGGAATAGATACTCATACAAATGAATCGCCGGGAACCAGATTTGAACTGGTGACACGAGGATTTTCAGTCCTCTGCTCTACCGGCTGAGCTATCCCGACCATTCTTGACGTACCATCCTCATTGTAAGAAATTACTTGAGTCTATGTCAACTAAATAAAAAAAAAAAGACTTTGTAAGTTTCAGTAGTAGTAATGATTATGTATTCTTAATTATTCATATGAGGATTCTTTGCTCAAAGATAAGATGTTCATTTGTACGTTTATCATATATAAAAAAATTCTACGTGTGTCAAATATATTCAACTACCAATTCCAACAAGACTTGTTCTTATGATAACAAAAAGAAAAATTCCATCCAGATCCTTTTGTGAAAGAATAGACTGAATAAGACACATAATGAATTTTAACGAATTTTCATTTTAAAATAAAAAGAGGATATAGGATAAAAAATTAGAGAATAAAATGGTCTTTTGGGGATAGAGGGACTTGAACCCTCACGATTTCTAAAGTCGACGGATTTTCCTCTTACTAAAAATTTCATTGGTGTCAGTATTGACATGTAGAATGGGACTCTATCTTTATTCTCGTCTGATTAATCAGTTCTTCAAAAGATCCATCAGACTATGCTGGAGTGACTGATTTGATGAATGAATATTCCATTCCATTTTTTCTTCAAGTTGTAATTGATTTGATTCACATCTTTCATTTGTGATAGAAATATTTACAAATAGAAGAATATAAGTTTGGAGTCTTCATTAATCAATTAAAATAGTATTTCAGTACATATATCTAACATATATATAGATATATATGTTTATCCTTGATCCTTTCTTGAATTTTTCTAGAAGGATTCATTTCCTACTGCGAAAGGAAATGTAGTCAACTCCATTTGTTAGAACAGCTTCCATTGAGTCTCTGCACCTATCCTTTTTTGATTTTCACTTTCTGAACTTTTATTTGTTTGTTTTCGGAAAGCAGGATTTGGCTCAGGATTGCCCATTGTGAATTCCAGGGTTTCTCTGAATTTGAAAGTTTTCACTTGGTAAGTTTCCATACCAAGGCTCAATCCAATTAAGTCCGTAGCGTCTACCAATTTCGCCATATCCCCCTTTTTTTCTTTGAGATTGGGATCTCATTAGGATGTTTTTTCATTTGTATTATGAGAATTAAATTCTATGCCGGAACTGTTGAATTTATGAGATACCTATTCCCATATTGAAAAAAGTTTCCTTCTATTTGTTTGATTGATTTTCTTTCATCTATATCGGATACCCATATTTGGTCGAATCAGAAATGATTCTATTATCTCTGTATTCGCAATTCAATATAAAGATATATATACCACATATATATCTATTTTCTCTGTCCGTCCTTCTATCATTTTTTGATAGAATTTAGAATACTCGAACGTTCGATTCTTTTTTTTTCTTCTTTTCCTTAGAGCGTACATATAAAGATCCTATATAACAAAACTAAAATCAAAAACACATTTATTAAT